AGAAAGTCAAACTGTTTTCTTCAGAATCTACATACTATAACTAGGAATTCGGTACAAGGAATTCCCGACATCTAGTAGAAAACGAGTATAAAAAACTTTTCATAATGCAATTTTTTTATCATAGAGAATCGTCACAAAATTTTTGTTCTTTTTACGTTATGAACTCAATGTCGATAAATCCGCGAGTCTAGAAATTCATTTCTGACAATTGAACCTTCTCGAACTGTTTCTTTTTAAGAACCAAAAAGATTTGCGCCAAAATAACAGATGCCAAGAAGAACAAAAGGCCTTGGACACGTAAGGGGTCTTGAAGTACTATTTCTGCGTCTCCCTGACCAAATCCACCCACATTAGGATTACTCGTCAACGGTTGATCCAATTTGATAGATTCGCCTTCTGAAACAAGAAGTTCTGGCCCTGGAGGAATAATATCAACCACTTGACGTCCATCCGATGCATCCGCTATGGTTATTTCATAACCCCCTTTTTCTTTTCGTATTATTTTACCTACTATACCTGCTGCTGTAGCATTATAAACTGTATTGTTACTTTTGCTCCCGTCGGGATAAATCTGACCCCTTCCCCTGTTTCCGCCTACGTATAGAGGATATTTTAAGAAGTGAATCTCTTTCTTAGTAGCGGGGTCGGGGGAAAGGATAGGAAAAGTGATTTCACTATATTTCTGACCAGGAACGGGTCCTATCACAAGAATATTTTGTTGATTGGGGCGATAGCTCTGAAAAGACAGATTGCCTATCTTTTCTTTCATCTCGGGGGAAATCCGATCGGCAGGAGCTAATGCAAAACCCTCCGGTAAAATAAGAACAGCCCCCACATTCAAAGCGCCCTTTTTACCATTAGCAAGAACTTGTTTTAGTTGCATATCATAAGGGATTCGAACAACTGCTTCAAATACAGTATCTGGAAGTACTGCCTGGGGAACTTCAATATCCACGGGCTTATTAGCTAAATGGCAATTGGCACATACAATACGCCCAGTCGCTTCTCGTGGATTTTCATAACCCTGCTGTGCAAAAATGGGATATGCACTTGAAATGGATGGCCAAGTTATGATATATATCATGAGCGATACGGAAATGGATCGAGTAATTTGTTCTTTTATCCAATAAAAAGTCTTTATAGTTTGCATGGTCCAACCATTGATCCCGAAACTGTCTACAATAAATTTGGTAGGTCGCTAATCTAGTTCCCTATCCGCGATTCTGCTATTTACTGGAAGAATTTTACTGGAATAGAATAAATAATATAGTAAAAAAAATATATAGAATAAATCTTTGGGATGGGTAGAAAAAGAGAGAATCCGTATTATTTTACCTGCTTTGCTTATGTACAACTACAAGTTAAGAAACATTCTAATTGAACTAAGTAGGTCCTTTTTTAATCATTCATTGAATGATAAATCACTACAAGTGACGGAGAAACACGATTTAAATAACGAAAAATAAAAAATTTAAATATAGTATCTAGAATTACTGGAAAAGTAGAAACAAGACCAGATATAATTTGATCATTATGAACAAATCCAAAATCTTTGTAGACAACGCCAATCATTAGGTCCCAACCGTGGGGCGAATGGAATCCGATACATAAATCTGTTAATAAAAGAATCGAAAAAGCTTTTATTGTGTCACTTAAGTTATATAGGAATTCCTGAGCCCAAGAGTTAAGAATAACAAGTTCTTCATTACCCCAAAAAGAAAAACCACTTAGAATAACGAAACATATTATATTTGTCGAGATGTGCAAAATCGTATGGATACGATCCTCGTTGTGTATCTTGATTAATTGGAGCGTTTCTTTGTGGATTCCTATACGAAGGTTTTGTAGATGTGTTTCCGAGTATTCCTTGATCATTTCCTCCAAGAGAAGGATTTCCTCTAATTCTATTAATTTTTCTAGAATACTCTTTTCTTGACTTTCAGTCAAAAAAATGTCAGATTTCCTAGTATTCCACCAATAAGTAACCCAAGATTCCAGACTTTTAGTAAATGACAGAGAAATACACCAGGGCAAACATACTATAGATGCAAGATATAAAAGAGGAGTGAATGCTTTATTTTTTTTTTTTGCCATTTTTGCATCTCGTCTAGTAATTTTTAATGAACCGCTCCCATTCGTTGACTTTACGCGATCCAATAGTTCTCTCAAGCATGAGTTCTATTCCAAAGTATGGAACCTATGAATCTATTCACTGTGTTTTTTATTTGTGATTTTGCAGTTAGTCTTTGAATGTAGAAAGAATACAATACAGAAATAGATTAAGAATCCACTTCGAATTAAAATAATAAACAAAAAAGACTGTTTCCGGATATCGCAATTGGTCAAATTCAAAGCAAGTATCCCCTTTTCGATGAACGAACCACTTTGTTTAAGTAATGAATATTCGTTTCTATCATTATATCAAAATATCCTAAATTTTGAAAAATTGTCACTGACTACTCAGAGTCCGGAATCAAAAAATGGAGGGAATTTTCTGAAGAATATTGTGATGATCAAAAAGTAGTGGCAAACTAATACAGAAATTGACTAGTTATCATTATCAAATGGATTATGGTATAGAAAAGAAAAGAGGGATTCTTTAGTTTTTCCTTCCTGCTGATAAAGCATTCATTTTCTCAGCCAATTTCTCAAAATACTTCAATGGGTACACGCAAGAAATAGGCCAATTCGGCAGCTTTTTGTTCAATTTCCCGTGGAGTAACATTCTCATCAGTACGAGTCAAGGGAATGGCCCCCTGGCCTCTGATATCCATATAAAGGACACGGCGTGCATAAATACCCTCTTTAACTTCTATTCTGATGGACTGAATATCCTTTATAAAAAATCGGAGGAAGATGCGGCGATTTTTTCCAGGGAATCCCCAACGAAAAATACACACCATTCCTTCTTTTCTATCGAATCGATCATAACCACCCCCTACATTCCACGAAATTGTGCACCACAAATAGGAGCTAATGAAGAGACCCGCGATCCCATAGAAAGACATCACAATCCCTTGTGGAAAAAAAAGGATTTGCTGAGATGGAAATAAAGAGATCAAGTTTCTACCAAGATAACTGGAAGTTCCAACCAATAAGAATCCTAATGAACCTAAAAAAAGGATAATGGCCCAGCAGAAATTACTTGTTTTTCGCGACCCCGTTATAGGTTGTATCCATATATGTTCTGATCGACAACTCATACTTGATCTGGTTTCGTTTTATTGGAATTGAAAGAATACCCTAAACTTTACTCTTTTTGTTTCCGAAGTAACTCCCATCAACTAGTACTCGTTTGACGTGAACCTGTAAAAGAAAAGTAATTTATCAAATTGGTTAGATCTAAAATAAAACCAGACCCTTCGTATGATCCCATCAATATACATCTAGATACACCGACTTTACAGTTCAGCCATTCGGTGATCCTGATATTTTTTCAAATATATAGAATTCCTTTACCACCATATCATCTTTCTACAAACCTAAGAGCCCATACTTTATGTTCGACCTTTTTCCGCTAAATAGATATCTGCGTTATGATACAAGTCTTGCTTTGAAAAAAAATGGAGGAGAGTTGGGCCTGTCAGATCTAAACAGTCTTATTTTTTTGAACATGAAGAGATAAAGAAGCCATTGCCATTGCCGGAAATACTAGGCCTACTAAAGGGACCAAAACAGAGGGAAAGTCGAAAGTTGTCATATAAAGAATACCTCAATTTACGATTTGTATCTGTTATTTGTATTTATATTTATAAAGATATCTTATCTTATATTAATTAGAATTCGAAATTCTAATTATTATTTGAATTATTAAATGAACTATTAATTTCGAATTTTAATGAGTATAGATCTAAGTATATATCTAAGTTAGTATAGAAAGAATGTACTTATTCATCTGAAAGATATGTAAAAGATATGTAGGATAATCGCCTTTCTTATTTTATTCGTCTTTTGCTCCCGTCTTCTAATCATTTTCATTTAATAAAGAAAAAGCTTATTCCAAATTCTCGAAAGATTCGTGTTAGAATCCTATCCAAAAAGGGGATTATTAGTCAAAAAAAATGGGATTCTCGAGAGATATAGAAAGGTACAAAACTATATCTATCATATCTATAGTTTCTATATTATATATTTGGATTCTATATACATACGTAAGACGTAGAACAAAATTTTTGTTATTTTACTAGTTTCACGAAAAGAAGACTTCACTCTTTTTTCTTGTTGATAGAGGCCTCTTAACTTATTAACTTAATTAGTAATTAAGAATATAGATAAAAAAGATCCGCAACTTTTGATCCTTTCTAAAATTTAGATCTTATGTCACCAAAGAAACCCCATTCATATTAGTTTTACTTGGATTCTGATAAACTAACTATTTGTTTGCTACAATTAAAAAAGGAACTTAATGCTCTATTGAATTTTGGTTCAAAGGAAAGAAAGCGTGGAGCTGAAATAACTCACTCAGAACACTTTTTAAAGGATTACGTGGTACGATTAGATCGAATAGGCCCTTCTGAAATAAATATTCAGCCGCTTGTGAACCTTCAGGTACTGTTTTATTCAATGTTTGTTCAATGACTCTTTTACCCGCAAATGCAATATAGGCATTGGGTTCGGCAATAATGATATCCCCCAACATACCAAAACTTGCAGTCACCCCGCCTGTAGTAGGAGATGTAAGAATTGGTACATAGAATAACTTTTTATTTGATTGATAATCATATAAAGCAGAAGAAATTTTAGCCATTTGCATCAAACTCAAACTTCCTTCTTGCATACGCGCCCCCCCAGAAGCACATACTATAATAAGAGGAAGAAAATTTTTAGTAGCGTACTCAACCAAACGGGTGATTTTCTCCCCAACCACGGATCCCATACTACCCCCCATAAACTGAAAATCCATAACTCCAAGTGCTATGGGAATACCGTTTAATTGGCCTATGCCTGTTTGAACAGCTTCAGTTAATCCCGTCTTTCGTTGATAAGAATCGATACGATCT